AATAAGATGCCTGAAAAAGGATTATTCTGATAGAATAAATTATGTAATAAATTACTCTTATTGAAAAATAAAGAATTAAACTTTAACCTTAGAATTCAAAATTCCATATGCATCAAACAATATTTTACAAAAAAGATAAGCTAAATAAAGCTTTTAGGTTCATACCCTAAATATAGGATTAAAACCTTCTTTTTAATTTTTAACAATTCGTCTAATTTAATATTTTTTTCAAGTTTAACTTTTAGAATTTTATTAGCTATATCYTCAAATTCAATAATTATAATTTGAATTATAATTGAAATATCAAATATATCATTTATTCCACTAATAATAAGTAAAAAAATAAAAAACTCAGAAAGAATTATAAAATTTTTTATTATTCAAAGTTTAACATCAATAATTTTAATTTTTAGAATAATAATAAATTTAATAGAAAACAACCTTATAATAATAATATTATTAAGATTAATTATAAAAATAGGTGGTGCACCTTTTCAAGCTTGAATAATTAGAATAATTGAAGGAATTAAATTTGAAATTATATTTATTATATTTACTGTTATAAAATTAGCACCTTTAAATTTAATTTCAATCATTAATTTAAACATAAATATAATTATTATTATTTCATTAATTATTCCAACAATTATAATTATTAATCAAACAATAACAAAAAAAATACTAGCATATTCTTCAATTATTAATTTAAGAATAATATTAATTTTAACATCAAACACAAAAATATGAACTTATTTCATAATTAATTACCTTTTTATTATATATTTAATTACAATTGAATTAAAAAATAATAAAATTAAATTTATTAATCAAATAATATTTAATTCAAAAACTAAATTTTCTAAAATAAATATAGCAATTTCCATATTCTCATTAGGAGGTATGCCTCCTTTATTAGGATTTTTTAATAAAATTTTAGTAATAAAAGTAATTATTGAAAAAAAAGAAATAATTATAATATTTTTATTTATAGTTTCTTCAACATTTGTAATATTTATATATATAAAATTTATAACATCATACCTAATATTTTACCTTTCAATAAATAAAACAAAATTTAAAATAAAATCATTAAATGAATCATTTAAATTTATAATAAACTTAATTTCTTTACCAATAATTATTTTAAGAAAAAGTTAAAGATTTTAAGTTAAATAAACTATTAACCTTCAAAGTTAAAAAAATCAAATTGATAAATCTTAGTTAATAACACCTTTAATTTTGCAAATTAATATTCAAATATAAAATATAAGATTATTAAGAGAATTAAAATTCCTAAATAAATTTACAATTTACCACCTAAATCAGACATCTTAATTTTTATGAAAAAATGATTATTTTCTACTAACCATAAAAATATTGGAACAATTTACTTTATATTTGGAATATGATCAGGAATATTAGGAATAATATTAAGTATAATTATTCGAATAGAATTATCCTCATTAACATCTATAATTAATAATAGACAAACATATAATACAATTGTTACAGCGCATGCATTCATTATAATCTTCTTTATAGTTATACCTATTATGATTGGGGGATTTGGAAATTGATTAGTTCCAATAATAATTGGTGCACCTGATATAGCTTACCCTCGAATAAATAATATAAGATTCTGACTTTTACCACCATCCCTAATTTTAATAATTTCAAGATCAATTACAGAAATAGGAAGTGGAACAGGATGAACCGTTTATCCACCTCTATCTAGAAATATTGCACATTCAGGACCTAGAGTTGATATATCAATTTTTTCATTACATTTAGCAGGTATCTCATCAATTTTAGGAGCAATTAACTTTATTTCAACTATTATAAATATACGAGCAATAGAAATAAAAATTGAACAAATACAATTATTTGTTTGATCTGTACTAATTACAGCAGTTCTTCTATTAGTATCATTACCCGTACTTGCTGGCGCAATTACAATACTTTTGACAGACCGAAATATTAATACATCTTTTTTTGATCCTGCAGGTGGGGGGGATCCAATTTTATACCAACATTTATTCTGATTTTTTGGTCATCCAGAAGTTTACATTTTAATTCTGCCTGGATTCGGAATCATTTCACATATTATTAATAAAGAAACAGGAAAAAATCAATCATTTGGATCCCTAGGTATAATTTACGCAATACTAGCAATTGGAATTTTAGGATTCGTTGTTTGAGGTCACCATATATTTACTGTTGGAATAAATGTAGATACACGAGCGTATTTTACATCTGCAACTATAATTATTGCTATCCCAACAGGGATTAAAATTTTTAGTTGATTAGCAACCTTATTTGGGTCAAATATTAAATTTTCAATCTCTTTAATATGATCTTATGGATTTGTGTTCCTATTTACAATTGGAGGATTAACTGGAATAATATTATCTAATTCATCTATTGATGTTGTTATACATGACACTTATTATGTAGTTGCTCACTTCCATTATGTTCTCTCAATAGGAGCAGTTTTCGCTATTATAGCAGGAATTACTCAATGATACGAACTTTTCACAGGATTAATATTAAATTCTAAATGAATAAAAATTCAATTTTGCACTATATTTATTGGTGTAAATTTAACCTTTTTCCCTCAACATATACTTGGACTAAATGGAATACCACGACGATATTCGAACTTTCAAGATTCAATAGTAGCATGAAATATTACATCATCATTAGGTAGAATAATTTCATTTATAAGAATTCTTATACTAATTTTTAATATTTGAGAAAGATTATTAGCAAAACGAATAATTATTTATTCATTTAATAATAAAACCTCAATTGAATGATTACAAAAATTACCTCCTCAAGAACATTCATTTTATGAAATTCCATTTATTTTAAAATTTTAATATGGCAGAACATATGCAATGAATTTAAAATTCATTAATAAATAATTTAATTATTTTATTAAAAATTAAAATATGAAAAAATTTCTTATTTATAGATCCCTCATCACCAATAATAGAACAAATAATTATATTTCATGACCATACTATAATAATTATTATAATAATTACAATGATAGTTATATACACAATTATATACATTATAATAAATAAACTAATTAATATAATTATTTATCAGGAACAAATAATTGAAATAATTTGAACTATTCTACCAGCTTTATTCCTAATTATAGTAGCATTACCTTCAATTCGAATTTTATACTTAATTGAAGAAATATCTGAACCAATATTAACATTTAAAAGAATTGGGAATCAATGATTCTGATCATATGAATATTCAGATTTCAAAAAAATTGAATTTGAATCATTCATAAAACCTAGTAATATAAAAAATATTCGAATTATAGAAACAGATAATCGATTAATTTTACCCATAAAAACAAAAATTCGGATAATTACTACTTCAACTGATGTTATTCATTCATGGACTATTCAATCACTAGGTATTAAAGTAGATTCAATACCAGGACGTATTAATCAAACAAAAATACTTATTTCACGACCAGGAATTTATTTTGGACAATGCTCAGAAATTTGCGGAGCAAATCATAGATTTATACCAATCATAATTGAAAGAATTAATTTTAAACAATTTATTAAATGAATAAAAAATTTCTCATTAAGAATCTTAAAGTAAGAATTGGTCTCTTAAACCAAAATTTAGTAAAGTAACAATTACTCTTAATGAAAAAAAAAATCTAGTTTAAATAAAAATATTAATTTGTCAAATTAAAGTTATAATAATGGTTTTTGCCACAAATAGCACCAATATGATGATCTATTTTAATACTAGAATTTTCAATTATATTATTGATAATAATAACTATATTTTATTTTAAAAAAAACAATAAAATAATTAAAATTAATAAAAAAAATAAAATAATAAAATGAAAATGATAATAAACCTATTTTCTAATTTTGACCCATGCACTGGTAAAATATCATTAAATTGATTAAGATCAATAATTTTCATCTTTATTTTACCAAAAAAATTCTGAAAAAAAAATAACATTATTGAATCAATAATAAATATAATAATTAAATTTTTAAATAAAGAAATTAAAATTAATTCAAATTATAAATCCATTAAACTTATATTTTCAGTTTTAATTACATTTATTTTAATTAATAATATAATAGGATTAATTCCTTATGTTTTTACCGCCTCATCACACTTAGTATTCTCCTTATCATTTTCATTACCTATATGAATAGCATATATAATTTTTGGATGAAAAAAAAATACTAAAATTATAATAGCAAATATATTACCAAAAAATACTCCGTCTATATTAATACCCTTAATAATTTTAATTGAATTTACAAGAAATTTAATTCGACCAATATCATTAGCTGTTCGATTATCAGCAAATATAATTGCAGGACATTTAATATTCTCTCTTATAGGAGAAAAAAATATAATTTTAATAATAATAATTATAATGCTAATAATAATATTTGAATTAGCTGTAGCTATTATTCAATCATACGTTTTTATAACTCTAATATCACTTTATTCAAAAGAAGTTTAAATATGAATAATCATCAATTCCAAATAGTTAATAATAGACCTTGACCAATTTTAGCATCAATAAGAGTATTCTCAATAATAACAGGTTCAATTATATGAATAAAAAATATAAATATATACACAATAATTTTGGGGGTAATAATAATTTTTATAGTATCTTATCAATGATGACGAGATATTGTACGTGAATCTACATTTCAAGGAATACATAATAAAAAAATTTCACAAATAATAAAATGAGGTATGATGATATTTATCATCTCCGAAGTAATATTTTTTTTATCATTTTTCTGAGCTTTTTTCCACATAAGATTAGCACCAAGAATAGAAGTAGGTATAAACTGACCTCCAATAGGAATTAAATCTATTAATGCTATAGATATTCCTCTATTAAATACTATTATTTTATTATCATCGGGTATTTCTATTACATGAGCTCATAATAGAATATTAATTAAAATATTTAATCAAACAATAAAAAGACTTGTTATTACAATTTTTCTAGCAATTTACTTTACTATAATTCAAATATATGAATATTTACAATTAAGATTCACAATTGCAGATTCAGTATTTGGATCTACATTCTTTTTAATAACAGGATTTCATGGAATTCATGTTATTATTGGAACAATATTTATTTTAACATCTACCATTCGAATAAAAAAACTTCATTTTTCAAATAAACATATAGTTGGATTTGAATCATCAGCGTGATACTGACACTTTGTAGATTTAGTATGATTATTCCTCTATATTTCAGTTTATTGATGAGGAATATATTCATTTAGTATAACAAGTATATAAAGCTTCCAACTTTAAGGTTTTTTAAAATGAATAATTATATTAATCATAATATTTTGTTCAATAATTTTATTTATATTAATTTTACTATCAACACTTGTAATAATTTTAATAAAAAAAAAAAAATTAAATTTTAATAAAATATCCCCTTTTGAATGCGGATTTAACGCAATATCAAATAAACGATTACCATTCTCCACACACTTCTTCATTATCGGAATTATATTTTTAATTTTTGATATTGAAATTATTATTATTATACCAATAATCTTAACAATAAAAATAAGAATAATTAAGTACTGAATTTTTTCTACAACAACATTAATTATTATTTTGATTTTTGGAATTTATCACGAATGAAAAAATGGTATACTAAAATGAACTAAATAGAGAGTTATATTTAATTATAATATTTAATTTGCAATTAAAAGGTACTTTAAAAGTTAACTTTAAATATAAACATAGAAGTAATATATTTACATTTAGCTTCGACCTAAAATTAGAGAAATCTCCAATGTTTTAATTAAAGCCAAAAAGAGGCATCTTAATGTTAATAAGAATAATGGAATTATACCTAATTAAAAGAGATTAAGAAATTTAAATAGCCGCTAACTAATTTTTAAAGCGGTTAAAATCCGTTTATCTCTTAAATTTCATGTAGTTTAAAAAAACATTTTATTTTCAATAAAAAAAAAGATATAAATCTTATGAAAAATTACTTCTAAAAAAAAATTACCTTAGTATCTTCAAAACTAAATTCTTAATTAAACTATAAAAGCAAATAAAAATAAAAAAATACAAAATCATTATTGAAATTAAAAAAATTAATCTATTATTTATATAAATATAAAAAAATTTATTCAATATTAATGACATATTTAATAATCCAAATAATCCATAATATTCACCTCAATTTATTAGAGAAGAAGAATAAATTGAAAAATTTAAATAAATAAAATAATAAATGAAAAAAAAATATCTAGATAAATAAATTATATTCCCAAATAAAAAAAAAAAAAAAAAATTCATAAAAAATACCTTTATATAAACTAATTCGTATGAAATAAATAAACCAAATAAAATAATAAATAAAGTTATAATTTTTATAAAAAAGGGTAAAAAAATAAAGTATAAATTAAAATTTAAAATTCAATTAAAAAATGAACCGAAAAAAATTGAAATTAAAGTTAAAAATAGGACTCTAAATTTTATTTCTCTGAAATAATCATAAAATCTTATAAAACAAATTATTGAAAAAGATTTTATTATTCTGTAATAAAATAAACGAAATGAATACATACAAGTTAAACCAATAGTTAAATAGAAAAAAAAATAAAAAAAAAAACTAAAAGAAACCAGTCTAAAAGATTCAAAAATAAGATCCTTAGAATAAAATCCAGACAAAAATGGAATACCACATAAACAAATATTTGAAATATTAAAACAAGAAGAAGTTAAAGGTATTAATACACTTACACAACCTATATAACGAATATCTTGATTATCATTTATATAATAAATATAAATACCTGAACAAAGAAACATTAAAGATTTAAATATTGCATGTCTAATTAAATGAAAAAAACAAAAATCAGGTAAACCAATAAAAATACTTAATATTATTAAACCAAGTTGACTTAAAGTAGACAGGGCAATGATTTTCTTTAAATCAAATTCATAATTTGCACAAAATGAAAAGAATAATACAGTAATTAATCTTAAATAAATTAATAAATTATTAAAAAAAAACAAATTAGAATAAAAACGAATAATTAAATATACGCCAGCAGTTACTAAAGTTGAAGAATGAACTAAAGAAGAAACAGGAGTAGGAGCTGATATAGCTATAGGTAATCAAGATGAAAAGGGAAATTGAGCACTCTTAGTAAAACAAGAAAAGATTAATAAATAAAAAATATTTAAATTATAATAATCCAAATAAAAAATAAAATGTCAAGAACCATAAGAAATTAATCAAACCGAAGATACTAATAAACCAAAATCACCAATTCGATTTGTTAAACAAGTAATTATACCAGATAAATATCTCCTTATAGGTATATAATAAATAACTAAACAATAAGAAACAAGACCTAAACCATCCCAACCTAACATAATACTAATCATATTAGGACTAATAATTATTAATATTATTCTAAAAATAAAAAATAAAATAATAAAAAAAAAACGAATAAAAGAATATCTATAACAACCTATATATATATATCTGTAAAAAATTACTATAGAAGAAACAAACATGACTACAGAAATAAATAATACTCTTAACCAATCTAAATATAAAATATATCTTAAATTAAAAGAATTATATCTATAAATAGTATAATCAACAAAAATTACATGATTATAAATAATTAAATATAAAGAAAAAAAAAAAAAAAAAAAAAAAAAAAAAAAAAAAAAAAAAGATCAACTCAAATAAATCAAACTAACCAGAATTTGAAGGGGGACCCATCTAAGGATCCACAGAACTTAATTTTATTAAAACTATTCAAATAAAATAAAATAAAATAAAAATAAAAATTAAATATAAATAAATAAATTATATGGAAAAAAATAATTATATAATGTAGAACTCTACCTAATTCTATTCTAAATGAAAAATATATTTTTCCATGATTTATATAACTAAATAAATAAAAATTAAAACAAGAAACAAAAAAAAAAATTAAAAATATAAAAAATAAAGAAATTCTTGAATATGAAATTATTCTATTTATAATTAAAAATTCAGATAAAAAATTTACTCTGGGAGGGCAACTTATATTAATTGAACAAAAAAAAAATCAAAATATTCTTATTGAAGGAAAATAATTTATTATTCCTTTATTAATAAAAAATCTTCGTCTATAAATATAATTATAGTAAAATCCAGCTAAACAAAATAAACCTGAAGAACAAAATCCATGACAAATTAATATTAAATAAGAACCCAATACTCCTAATCTTAATATTCTTGAAAATCCTATAATACATAAACCTATATGAGAAATAGAAGAATAAGCAATTAAAAACTTTAAATCTGATTGAATTAAACAAATATAAGAAACAAGGAAAGAACCATAAATTCTTAAAGAATACCAAATGTATCTATAACAAACAAAAACATCCTCAAATATAAATATAAAACGAATTATTCCATAACCACCTAATTTTAAAGTAATCCCAGCTAAAATTATTGAACCAAATAAGGGAGCCTGAACATGTGCTTTAGGTAATCAAAAATGAAGTATAAATATAGGGAACTTAACTAAAAATGAAAAAATTAAGCAAAAATTTAAGTAAAAAGAATAATTTAATATTAAAACTAAATCAAAAAAAAATCTATTATTGAAATATAAATTAAAAATAAAAATTAATAAAGGTAAAGAAGAAAATAAGGTATAAAAAAATAAATAAAATCCAGAAACTAATCGTTCAGGTTGATAGCCTCAACCAAAAACTAATACAATTAAAGGAATCAAGCTAAACTCAAAAAACATATATATTACTATAATATTTATAGAAAAAAAAACTAATTTAAGTCTAAATAACAAAATTAAAATTACAAAAAAAAAAATAATTAAATTCTTATAATTAAAGCAAAATAAAGTTATTATAATAATAAAAATTAAAAGAAATAATATTCAATAAGAATAAAAATCAACACCAAAAAAATAAGAAATTGAACAATAAAATATATAAAAATTTGTTTTAAAAATTATAATTATCAAAAACAAAAAAGAAAACTGAAACATATAAATATCATAAATGTAAATAAAAGGGACCAAAGAGAATAAATAGAAAAGATTTATCATATAAATATAGAATTTAAATAATTATTTCCATAATAACGAATGAAATAAACTAAACCTCTCAACCCTAAAACACCTTCACAAACAAAAATAGTTATAAAAAAAACATATAAATAAAGAGAATAAAAATTTAAAGCTAAATAAAAATAAATTAAAATTAAAACTCTAACAACTATAAATTCTAACATTATTAAACATAATAAAATGTGACGACGAACTCCAATAAATGAAAATAAACTAAAAAAAAAAATAAAAAAAAAAAAAATCATTTGTTTTAATAATTAAAAAATAATATTAATTTTGTAAATTAAAGTTAGGAAATTTCCTTTAAAACTTCAACAAAAGAATAAAATCCTATCTTAATTACCCAAAAATTAAATTTTTAATAAAATATTTGTTGACATAAAGTTAATTTTAATAAAATGCATTATTATAAATTCATCTATATTAATTAAATTAAATAATCCATTATCAATTAGATTTGCTTTAATTTTAAAGACTTTATTAATATCAATTTTAATAAATTTGATAAGACAAAATTCTTGATTATCTATAATATTTTTCCTTATAATAGTAGGAGGACTTCTAATTATATTTTCTTACATAACAAGAATTGTTTCTAATGAAAAGTTTAAATTTAATATTAATTTAACACTAATCTTAATAATTTTATTAATCCCAATAGAAAGAAATTTATTCCTAATTTTAACAAATGAAAATCAAGAATTACTAACTGGAAATTCAATAATAGAATTAATGCTTATAAAAATATATAATAAAAAATCTTTATTAATACTAATTTTTATAGTAATTTATCTATTAATTACTATAATTATAGTATCAAAACTTATTATAAAAAATTTAGGTCCATTACGATCCAAAAATTAATGAATAAATCATTTCGAAAAAAAAATATAATTAAAGTTATTAATAATTCACTAATTGACTTACCAGCTCCAGTAAATTTATCTATTTGATGAAATTTTGGTTCAATATTAGGAATTTGCTTAGTTATTCAATTAATTTCCGGACTAATTTTATCTATACACTATAATCAAAACATTGAATTAGCATTTTCATCAGTAGACCATATTATACGTAATGTAAATTACGGATGAATAATTAAGTATATTCATGCTAACGGAGCATCAATATTTTTTATATGTATATATATACATATTTGACGAGGAATATATTATGGATCTTTCAAACTAACAATAACATGAAACTTAGGAATTATTATAATATTTATAGTTATAGGGACTGCATTTTTAGGTTATGTTTTACCTTGAGGACAAATATCTTATTGAGGTGCAACAGTAATTACTAATTTAGTTTCTGCTATTCCTTATATTGGAGATATAATAGTAAAGTGAATTTGAGGAGGATTTTCGGTTAACAATGCCACAATTAATCGATTTTTCTCCCTTCATTTTGCTTTGCCATTCATTATTTCAGCAATAGTAATATTACATTTAATTTCTCTACATTCTAGAGGATCAAATAATCCATTAGGAATCAATTCTAATTTAGATAAGATTCCGTTCCACCCATTTTATTCAATTAAAGACATTATAGGACTATCATTTATATTATTAATATTTATAATATTAATTATAACTAGTCCACTTTTACTTTCAGACCCTGATAATTTTACACCTGCAAATCCTATAGTTACCCCAATCCATATTCAACCAGAATGATATTTTTTATTTGCTTATGCTATTTTACGATCTATTCCTAATAAACTAGGAGGTGTAGTAGCCTTAATTTTATCAATTATAATTTTATTTATTATCCCAATAACTAATAATTCAAAATTTAAATCTCTAAGATTTTACCCTTTAAATCAAATATTATTTTGAATATTAATCTCAATCTTAATTTTATTAACATGAATTGGAATAAAACCAGTTGAATATCCATTTTTAAATACAGGTATTAACTTAACTATCATATATTTTTCATTCTTTGTATTTAACCCTATAATTATAAAAATATGAGACAAAATAATTTAGTTAATTAGCTTATAACAAAGCATATATTTTGAAAATATAAGAAAGAAAAATTTATTAACTTAACAAATTATTATGATAAGAAACTAAACTTTTAATAAAAATAAAAAAAAACAAATAATTTAAGCTTAATGGTAAATAACATTTTCATGATAAATATATTAATTTATCATATCGGTAACGTGGAAAAGAAGAACGAATCCAAATATAAACAAAACAAATAAAAATTAATTTTAAAAAAAAAAAAAAATGATAAAAATCTGAACCAAAAAATACTAATAAAGAAAATATTCTAATAAAAATAATTGAGCAATATTCAGAAATAAAAATATAAGAAAAAGATATAGATGAATACTCCACATTAAAACCAGAAACAAGTTCACTTTCACCTTCTGAAAAATCGTAAGGTGAACGATTTCTCTCAGCTAAACAACAAGAAAACCAACAAAAAAACAAAGGGAAACTTAAAAAAAAAAATCATACCCCATTTTGAAAAAGTATAAGACTAAAAAAATCATACCCCTCAACCATAATAAAGTAACAAATTAAAATAATAGATAAAGAGACTTCATATGAAATAGATTGAGAAATTCCTCGAATTCTTCCTAAAAGAGAATAAAATCTATTAGAAGATCAACCCATAATAATAATAAAATAAATTCTTAAACTTAAAGAAGATAAAAAAAATAAGAGACCTAAATTAAAAAAAATTAAATTTCTAATAAAAGGAAACATAATTCACATAAATAAAGAATGAAATAAACCAAATATAGGAGAAAAAAAAAAAAAAAAAAAATTACAATTATTAGGAAAAAAATATTCTTTTAAGAATAATTTAAAACCATCTCTAAAAGGTTGAAAAAGTCCAATAAACCCTACCTTGTTAGGGCCTTTACGATACTGTATATATCTTAAAACCCTACGCTCTAATAAAGTAAAATAACCTACTGACAATAAAACTATTATTAATAAAAACAAAAAAGTTGTTAAATAAATTATTGAATGTAAAAATACTTACTTTATTAAAACCTAAATTTAATGCACTAAATTCTGCCAAATCAATTTAATTATATAAATAAAACTAATTGGTCCTTTCGTACTAAAAAAATTATATTATTATAAGATAGAAACCAACCTGGCTCACACCGGTTTAAACTCAAATCATGTAAGAATTTAAAAGTCGAACAGACTTATTATTGAAACTTATGCACCTCAAAATATTCTTAATTCAACATCGAGGTCGAAAACAATTATTCAAATTAGAACTTAAAATAAAAATTACGCTGTTATCCCTAAGGTAATTTAATCTTATAATCTATACACATAGGATCAATTAAACATTTAAAATGAGTGTTTAAAATAAAATTTAATAATATTAATAACCCCAATTAAAATTTAATTTAAATTATTATTTAAAAATAATAAAAAATAAAAATAAAAAATTAAAATTCTATAGGGTCTTCTCGTCCCAAAAAATTATTTTAGCTTTTTTACCAAAAAATAAAATTCTAAATTTTTAAATAATAAAATAAGTTTTTCATTAATTCATTCATTCTAGATTTCAATTAAAAATCAAATTATTATGCTACCTTTGTACAGTTAAAATACTGCAGCCATTTAAATATTCATAGGGCAGAAATTACCTTTAATTTTTCTCTAAAGGAAATGTTTTTAATAAACAGATGAAAACTATATTTGTCTAATTTATTAATATAAAAATATAAATTATACTAATTAATCCATTATTAAAAATATAAAAAAATTATATAATTAAATCAAGTAAAAAGTTAAATAAAAATAAATTAAATAAATAAAAAATAAATTATTAAATACTATATAGAAAATATTAAACTTAAAAAAAATTTATAAAAAAAAATTTTAACTAATTAATTAGATTATCCCAATTAACATAAGAATTAAACAAAAAAAATAAATTTTTTATTAAATCTAAAATTAAACTTAATCCATGAAAACCAGATATATAAAGGTACAAAATAACTTTTAATTATTAAATTTAAATTAAAAAAAAATTTATAACAACTAAAATAATATAAACCTAATTAACCAAAATTCGGGAAAATAAAATAATTTAAAAATTTAGATTACCCTGATACAAAAGGTACTAATAAATTATTCCAATTTAAAAAATTAAACCTTATCAGTGAAATAAAAAAATTTTTTTATTAAACAACTAAAAATAAATAAAATAAAAAAAAATTAATTTATAATATCAAAAAGAATAAAATTTTCAAATTAATGTAAATAATTAGCTTTAATATAAGCTACTTCCTGATTTAAATTCTAGATTTACTTTCCAGTAAATCTACTTTGTTACGACTTATCCTATATAAAGGAGTGACGGGCGATATGTACATTAATTAGAACTTTATTAAAATTAACTTTTTAATTAAATTTACTATTAAATCCTAAATAATTCAAAAAGAAAAAAAAATTATATAAGATTATTGTAACACATTTTGACCAAAATAAAACTGCACCTTGACCTAAAATTAATCTAAATTAGAAAAAGAAAATTTTTAAAGAAAAAAATATTCTTACAATAGAGGTATACAAATAAAAAATTGGTATAAAAAATCGTGGATTATCAATTAAGAAACATGTTCCTCTAAAAAGACCTTATTAACCGCCAAATTCTTTGATTTTTAAAGAACATTACTAATAATAATCTAGAAAAAAAATAAAAAATTAATAGTAGGGTATCTAATCCTAGTTTTTAAAAAAAATTTTAAAATTAAAAAAAAAGAAATAAAAATAAATATAAATTCCACCTAAATAAATAAATTATTATTCAAATAAAAAAATAATTACATTATAAAATTAACTTAATTAAATTGTATAACCGCGAATGCTGGCACAATATAATTCTAATTTAATTGAATAAATAAATAAATAATAATATTAAATAATAAAACTTTATACTGAAAATTAATTATTCATGTATATTAATTAAAATAATTAAATCTTAAGCAAGAATAAAACTTTATTTTTTAAAACCTAAAAATAGAATAATTAATAATTTTAAATAAGAATATATTTTTTTACTAATATAAGTATAGAAATACCTTAATACTCAATATATACTTACTAATATATAAGTATAGAAATATCTTAATACTCAATATATACTTACATATTAGTATTAACTATTATTAAATAATTAATAGGAGTTACTATATATTAAGGGAGTATACCCTTAATACTCAATATATACTTACTAATATATAAGTATAGAAATACCTTAATACTATATATATACTTACATATTAGTATTAACTATTATTAAATAATTAATAGGAGTTACTATATATTAAGGGAGTATACCCTTAATACTCAATATATACTTACTAATATATAAGTATAGAAATATCTTAATACTCAATATATACTTACTAATATATAAGTATAGAAATATCTTAATACTCAATATATACTTACTAATATATAAGTATAGAAATATCTTAATACTATATATATACTTACATATTAGTATTAACTATTATTAAATAATTAATAGGAGTTACTATATATTAAGGGAGTATACCCTTAATACTCAATATATACTTACTAATATATAAGTATAGAAATACCTTAATACTCAATATATACTTACTAATATATAAGTATAGAAATACCTTAATACTCAATATATACTTACTAATATATAAGTATAGAAATACCTTAATACTCAATATATACTTACTAATATATAAGTATAGAAATATCTTAATACTATATATATACTTACTAATATATATATGAAATATTTTAATATGTAATATATGATTAATTATATTATAATAGTTGTAAATATTAAATTTTTTAATAATTCAAAAATAATCCATATTATTGAAATATATTATTATAGTATAAGTTCTTACATATATATATATACTCTTGTTTCTATCCTCTTCTACCCACTACTGGACTTACCCCCCCCCGCGTAATACAAAAAAAAAAATAAAATTTGACAAGTAAAGAAAAATATAAGACATTAAAGAAAACTACTAAGGAATAAAATTTCAAAAAAATGATAAAATTTCATCTTAAAATATTTGTTAATAAGAAAATTGATGATCGAAAAATTTAAAAAAACAGTAAATAGAAAAAGGTTAATTGCTAAAATTTATTTAATTAAGAAAAAAACTTAAATAGATTAAAATCAATTTATTGTTCTATTTTTTCTTCAATTAAAAATA